ACAAAAACATAGGAATTCACGGACATTATTGAAGAAGGTAGGTAATTTTCTTTGTTTAATGTTTTTGTTAATATGAGTATATATATACAAAATTTGAGTATATATAAGTGGGGGATGTGGTTGTGCCCAACGGTTCTCGCCTTCCTGGTTTAGGGGTTTAACAGGAGTACATAGGTTTTGAAGGACCTTGGGGGTAGGGGGGTTTAACGCGAAAAAGCCGGGGGGGAAACCTCAAATTATGGTTAAACATATGTCTATGCACCTGATATCGAATAATGTGGTGTATCAGTTATGTATTTCCACCATTAACCATATTTACCTGCTTAAATAGTCAAATGTACAACCTTGAAAGTATGCATTAGCTCTGCAGTCGCACTAGTGGATGAGATGCGAGGAGAAAAAAAAATACCAAATGCGCAAAAATGAATGCTCGGCTTGGTGGGTAACGAGGAGATGAACTACGCATCTAACTTATGCTCTTTAGAAAACAATAAGGATGGAAATTACCAAGTTTTGCCCCTGACAGAGGAACCAGATGCCAGTAATAGTTCAGTTGTGCAACCCCCACGATAGTTGTCCCTGACCCATCATTAACCGTGTGTTCGTGCCTAAATTATTGGTGGTCTCTTACTACTTAAAATGTAATTAAATACTACACAACTTGTTTAAATAGCTTTATGGTGGGTAATGCGATAAATGTCTTATGTAAGATAATGCATAATATGTACCCATGCATACTTGTGTGCTCAATACATAATATGTAATGTATACATGCATGTATTTAGCACATATATACATGCATGTAATACATAGTATGCAGTATACGCATAGTATGTATTTAGCACATATATAACAGCAATTGCGTGTGCTGTGTTGGGATGTGGTAGTTTGCGGGGAAGGTGAAGATACAGGTAATTGTGGAGTGTGTTTGTAGGATGTTAGGCAGAGAATAGTTTTAATGAGAATCTCAGCTTTGGGAGTTGAGGGCGGGAGTTAAAGTCTCCCTTTTCTGATGGCGCTAGGATGGATTTTAACCTTCGATCTCCGGATTACAAGACCGGTGCTTTACAACTAAGCTACTAGGGCAGTTAAGTCGGAGTATTTTATTTTCTATGTGGCCTGCTAGCGGGATTAGAATTAAAAACAGGGCGAAGTATAAAATGGATGCGACTTGACCGATAAAGATAAACGGGTCTTCTACTGGTATTCCGCCGATTCAGGTTAGGATTGCTATGTCTGCAACTAAGGCCCAGAAGAAAAATTGCGAGAGGGGGCGGAAGGTTATTCCTTGTATTTTTGATGTGTGGAGGATGGGGACTACTATTAGGACGAGAATAGAGAATAGGAGGGCTAGAACGCCGCCTAATTTATTTGGAATTGACCGTAAAATGGCGTAGGCAAATAGGAAATATCATTCGGGCTTAATGTGTGGAGGGGTGACTAGGGGGTTGGCTGGGGTGAAGTTTTCTGGGTCTCCTAGCAGGTTGGGGGAGAATAGTGATAGGGTGGTTAAGGCTAGTAGCATGATAATAAAACCTAGGAGATCTTTGTATGAGAAATATGGGTGAAATGGGACTTTCTCTGTATCTGAGTTTAGGCCTGCTGGGTTGTTGGATCCTGTTTCATGTAGGAAAAGGAGGTGGAGGATTGTTGCGCTTGCAATAACGAAGGGGAATAGGAAGTGGAATGCGAAGAATCGGGTTAGGGTTGCATTGTCTACTGAAAAGCCGCCTCAAATTCATTGCACTAGTATGTCTCCGATGTAGGGGACGGCTGATAGGAGGTTTGTAATGACTGTTGCTCCTCAAAAAGATATTTGTCCTCACGGGAGGACGTAGCCCACGAATGCAGTTATTATTACTAATAGTAGCAGGATGACTCCAATATTCCATGTCTCTAGATACAGGTAGGAGCCATAATAGAGGCCTCGTGCGACGTGTAGGTAGATGCAGATGAAGAAGAAGGAGGCTCCATTTGCGTGGATGCTCCGGATTAGTCACCCGTAATTTACGTCTCGGCAAATGTGTACTACGGATGAGAAGGCGGTTGAGATGTCTGATGTATAGTGTATTGCTAGGAACAATCCGGTTAGGATTTGCGTAATTAGACATAGGCCTAAAAGAGAGCCGAAGTTCCATCAAGCTGAGATGTTTACTGGGGCGGGGAGGTCAATTAGGGCGTCGTTGACAATTTTTGCGATTGGGTGGGTTTTTCGTAGGCTGGTCATTAGGTGATTTTGTAGTTGAAAACAACGGTGGTTTTTCAGACCGCAGGTCCTGGTTAGAGTCCAGGCAAGATTAATGGCAGATCTTTTTATTGTTTATTCCGTTGGTCTTATATTAGGGTTGGTCGGTGTTGCGTCTAATCCTGCCCCGTATTATGCTGCTTTTGGTTTAGTTTTGGCAGCGGCGGCTGGGTGTGGGCTTTTGGTGGGGAGTGGGGGGTCGTTTTTGTCTTTAGTTTTGTTTTTAATTTACTTGGGCGGGATGATGGTTGTATTTGCGTACTCTGCGGCTTTGGCTGCTGAGCTTTTTCCTGAAACTTGGGGTGAGCGGCCTGTGTTTAGCTATTTTGTTATTTATGTGGTGGGGTTAGTATTTGTTGGTGCTTTAGTTTATGGGGGGTGAGGGGCAGAGTCTTGACTAAGCGTAGATGAGGTTGAGGGGCTTTCTTTCTTGCGCGGGGAGACGTGGGGGGTGGGGTTGCTATATTCTTCTGGCGGGTGGATGTTGATAATTTGCGGGTGGGTGTTATTGTTGACGTTGTTTGTGGTATTGGAGTTAACTCGTGGTTTGGGGCGGGGGACTTTGCGGGCCGTTAGGTAAATAATATTGTTAGTACTGCTAGGGAGGTCGTAAGGAAGAAAATGGTTAGGTATGTTTTAATCATTCCTTTTTGGATCTCAGTTGTGCTGGTGACTATGGAGAGTTGGTGGGTGGAAATTCCTTTGGGTCCTGTTTTTTCAAATCATGTTTGGTCAACTAGTTGGGTTGCTATGGTTTGACCTAGGATTAGGTTGATTTTGGGGGTGAGTCGGTGTATAATCGCTGGGTAAAATCCTAGTATGTTGGAGAAGTTGTGCGGAGTGGTTAGGGGGGCGGGTTTAAATTGTTTTGAAGTAAGGTTTGTTAGGCTGATTGCTGTAATAAGACCTACTACGGAAACTAGTAGGGCAGCTAGTTTAATGGTGAGTGGTATTGTTATTACTTGGGTTTTTGATGGGATGATGTTGGAGGTAATAATGAGCCCGGCGACAATGCTCCCTCAGGCGAGGCGTTTGATGGGGTTAATTACTGTTGGGTTGTTTTCATTGATGGGGGACATAGGAAGGAATCGTGGTTGTCCCATTAGAGCAAAGAAGATGACTCGGAAGCTGTAAACAGCTGTGAATGCTGTGGCTAGAAGGGTGAGGGCTAGGGCTCAGGCGTTTAGGTAAGATGTATTTAGTGCTTCAATGATGGAGTCTTTTGAGAAGAATCCGGCCAGGAATGGGGTTCCGGCGAGAGCAAGGCTACCGATGGTTAGGCAGGAAGAGGTTATTGGTATTAAGTTGTTGAGTCCGCCTATTTTTCGGATGTCTTGTTCGTCATTCAGGCTGTGAATGATTGATCCGGAGCAGAGGAAGAGTATAGCTTTAAAGAAAGCGTGTGTGCAGATGTGAAGAAATGCTAGTTGGGGCTGGTTTAGCCCGATAGTAACTATTATCAGGCCTAGTTGGCTTGATGTTGAGAAGGCAACAATTTTTTTGATGTCGTTTTGTGTTAAAGCGCAGGTGGCGGTGAATAGTGTTGTTAGGGCGCCCAGGCATAGGCATGTGGTTAGGGCTGTTTCGTTACTTTCTATTATTGGGTGGAGTCGGATTAGTAGGAAGATGCCTGCGACGACTATGGTGCTTGAGTGTAGTAGGGCAGATACTGGAGTTGGGCCTTCCATTGCTGCTGGGAGCCATGGGTGAAGTCCAAATTGGGCGGATTTTCCTGTTGCTGCAAGAATTAAGCCTAGGAGGGGGAGGGTCAAGTCTATGTCTTTTGATAGGGTGAATATTTGTTGAATCTCCCAGGAGTTTAGGTTTGTTGCTGTTCATGCTATCGCTATAATTAGCCCGATGTCTCCAACTCGGTTATAAATTACGGCTTGAAGGGCTGCGGTATTAGCATCTGCACGGCCGTATCATCAGCCGATTAGTAGGAAGGATATGATTCCAACGCCTTCTCAGCCGATGAATAGTTGGAACATGTTGTTTGCCGTGACTAGGGTAATTATCGCGATTAGGAAGATTAGGAGGTATTTGAAGAACCGGTTTATGTTGGGGTCTGCGTGTATATATCAGGAGGCGAATTCTAGAATTGATCAAGTTACATAAAGTGCTACCGGGGTGAAGGTAATGGAGTATGAGTCAAATTTAAAGCTGGTATTGACGTCAAAGGGTAGGGTATTTATTCAGTTTCAGTTGGTTGTTACTACTTCTATGCCTTGGTCTAGGAAAAGGAACAGCGGGAGGAGACTAATGAAGAATGCGGTTTTAACTGCGGTTTTAACATGGGTTGTGGCTCAGTCTTTTTTTATGGAATCGGGGGTCAGAGATATTAGGACCGGGAATAAGAGCGTTATAAAAATAATTAATAAGCTAGAATTAAAAATTAGTGTTGTAAGATGCATAGCCACTACTTGGAGTTGCACCAAGAGTTTTTGGTTCCTAAGACCAATGGATGAACTATTATCCTTTAGGGGCTAAGTGAGCCATGGGTTCGAACCATGGGGCTAAGGGATTAGCAGTTCCTAGCGCATGCCTATCTCTCTTGGTAAATAGGAAGAGTTTAACTTCTATTTTTAGAACCACAATCTAATGTTTTGTTTAAACTATATCTACAGAAGCATGGGCCTCACATTAATTCGGGTTTTAATATCAGGAGAATGAGGGGGAGGACGTGTAGGGCGATGAGGAGGTGTTCTCGGGTGTGTGATGGGGTTAGCGACACTGTGTGGGTTGGGGCGGGTCCTCGTTGAGTTATCAGGAATATGTATAATGAATAGCTTGCTGTGATTAGAGTTCCTAGCCCCGTGATTAGTATTGTTCAGTAGGATCAATTAAATATAGTAGAAATGATGAGGAGTTCTCCCATCAGGTTTGGGAGAGGAGGCAGGGCTAGGTTTGCAAGGTTGGTAATAAATCATCAGGTGGCTATTAAGGGAAGGGCCGTTTGGAGGCCTCGTGCTAGTAAGAGTGTCCGACTGTGGGTTCGTTCGTAATTTATGTTGGCTAAGCAGAACAGGGCAGAGGAAACTAGGCCGTGTGCGATTATTAGGATAATGGCTCCTGTAAGGCCTCACGGGGTTTGAATGAGGATGCCCCCTGCTACAAGGCCTATGTGGCTTACTGATGAGTAAGCGATGAGTGATTTCAGGTCGGTCTGTCGTAGACAGATCGAGCCGGTTATAATGATCCCTCAGAGAGCGAGGATAATAAATGGGTAGGCTAGTTGTTTTGTTAGGGGGTCTAGTACAGTAATGATTCGTGCCATTCCGTACCCCCCTAGCTTTAGTAGGACAGCGGCTAGAATTATGGAACCAGCGATTGGTGCCTCAACGTGGGCTTTGGGGAGTCATAAGTGTACGCCGTATAATGGTATCTTAACTAGGAAGGCCACCAGGCAGCCCACTCATCAGATTTTGTCAGCTCACGATGAGAGGGAGGCAGGTTTTGTGTATTGTATAATTAACATGGAGAGGGTGCCCGTGTCTTTTTGTATAATTAGTAAGGCGACTAGAAGGGGTAGAGAGCCGGCGAGGGTGTAAAATAAGAAGTATGTTCCTGCGTTTAGGCGTTCTGTCTGGTTGCCCCATCGTGTAATAATAATTAATGTGGGGATGAGGGTTGCTTCAAATATTACGTAGAATATAATAATTTCTGTTGCTCCGAAGGCGAGAATAAGGAAGACTTGTAATGAAATGAGTAGTGAGATGTAGGTTCGTTGTTGATTTATTGGTTGGTGTGAGGTATGATTCTGGCTGGCAAGAATTATAAGGGGAAGGAGTCAGCAGGTTAGTACTAGGAACGGTGTTGATAGCTGATCTGTGGCGAGATATAGGTTAGATGTGGTTCATCCCACGTCCGAGTCTATTTTTAGTCATATTAAGCTAGTTATTGCGATGAGAAGACTGTGCGCCGTGGCGGTCGGCCAGAGTCATGTTTTTGGCACAAGTCAGGTTGTAGGGTAGAGCATAAGCGTGGGGATTAAGATTTTTAACATTGTAGAAGGTTAAGGCTTTGAAGTAGGTCAGCACCATGGGTTCGGGCGGTTGCCACGAGTAGGGCCAGGCCTGCGCTTGCTTCACAGGCTGAGAATGTCAGGAGTAATATTGGGGCTGTTGAGTAGGTAAGGGCTCCTAATTGAAGGGTTCAGAGGGACAGGGCGATAAATAGGGATAGCATTATACCTTCTAAGCAAAGGAGGGCCGATAGAAGGTGTGTTCGGTGGAATGCTAAGCCCATTAGGCCTAAAATAAATGCTGAGCTGAAACTGAATTGTATGAGAGTCATAAGACAACTATGGAGTTGAACCACAATTTTCTGAGCCGAAATCAGAGGTCTTTCTTTGGACTAATTGTCTATTCAGCTCATTCTAGGCCTCCCTGCACTCATTCATAGATTAGGCCCAGGGTCAGAAGAATTAGAATTAGTGTTGTTCAGAGTAGCGTAAGTGACGGGGTGGTGGCCTGATTGCCCCATGGGAGGGGCAGTAGGAGGGCGATTTCTAGGTCGAACAGAAGGAATAGGATTGCTACCAGAAAGAACCGTAGGGAGAAAGGGAGCCGTGCGGAGGCATTTGGGTCGAAGCCGCATTCATACGGGGATAGTTTGGTTGTGCTTGGGTACATTTGTGGTAGTCAGAGAGAAACTATCATGAGGATAAAAGATAGTGCTGTTGCGATGGATAGGATAATAATTAAATTCATTATCTTTCCTTGGATTTTAACCAAGACTAAGTAATTGGAAGTCACTTGTACTGACGTTAGTACTAGAAAGATTTATGATCCTCATCAGTAAATTGAGACGTATAGGAATAGTCAGACTACGTCAACAAAGTGTCAGTATCAAGCGGCGGCTTCAAATCCGAAGTGATGTTGGGAGGTAAAGTGGAATTTGACTTGTCGTAGGAAGCAGATTGCTAGGAAAGATGTTCCGATGATGACGTGTAGTCCGTGGAACCCTGTTGCAACAAAGAATGTGGAGCCGTAGACGCCGTCGGCGATAGTGAATGGTGCTTCGTAGTATTCTATTGCTTGGAGGGCGGTGAAGTAGCAGCCTAGCAAGATTGTTAATGCTAGTGATTGAATGGCTTCATTTCGTTTTCCTTCTATCAGGCTGTGGTGTGCTCATGTTACTGTTACTCCGGAGGCCAGAAGTACGGCTGTGTTTAGTAGGGGGACTTCAAACGGGTTTAGGGGTGCGATGCCTGTCGGGGGTCAGCAGCCTCCAAGTTCTGGGGTCGGAGCGAGGCTGGAGTGGAAGAAGGCTCAGAAAAAGCCAAGAAAGAAGAATACTTCGGAGGTGATGAATAAAATCATTCCATATCGTAGGCCTTTTTGTACAGGAGGAGTGTGATGTCCTAGATAGGTGCCTTCACGGACGACGTCTCGTCATCATTGATATATTGTTAAAAGGAGTAAAATTAGGCCGATTGCTAGTGTAGATAGGGAGTGGTAGTGGAATCAGATTGCTAGGCCTGATGTTATTGCTAGAGCAGCGGTCGCTCCAGTTAGAGGTCATGGGCTGGGGTCTACTATGTGGTATGCGTGTGCTTGGTGGGCCATTATACGGATTCTTCTAAATATAGGCTTAGTAGTAAAACAAATACGTAGGCTTGAATGAAGGCTACAGCTAATTCTAGTACAGTTAGAAGGATGAGAATAATCATTGTGAGGACTGAGGCTGTCGGTGCTATGTAAGTTATGACGAATGTGGCTGTGCTGATAAGTTGAATTAATAGGTGGCCGGCTGTTAAGTTGGCTGTCAGTCGTACTCCGAGGGCAATCGGGCGGATAAATAGGCTAATAGTTTCGATTACGATCAGGATGGGGATGAGGGGGGTTGGGGTTGAAATTGGGAGTAGGTGTGCGAATGTGTGTGTAGGCTGGTTTCGGAGCCCGATAAGTACGGTTGCCATTCATAGTGGAATAGCTAGGCCTAAGTTTATTGATAGTTGTGTTGTGGGGGTGAATGTATATGGTAAGATTCCCAACAGATTGAGGGATATTAGGAAGACTAGGAGGGAAATTAGTACAAGTGCTCACTTATGGCCTCCTTTATTTATGGGTACAAATAGTTGGTGCGTAAAGAGCCGGACAAATCAATACTGGAGGGCGGTTAGGCGGCTGTGGGAGCATTGGTTTTTAGGGGCTAAAAATAAGGCTCATGGGAGAGTTAGGGCTAGAACAATTATGGGTACACCCAGGTATGTGGTTAGGGAGAATTGGTCGAAAAAGCTTAGTGTCATGGTCAGGTTCAGTTGGTTGAGTCATGTTTTTTGGTTGTTTGGTGGGTAGGTTCGTCGGTGAGGTGATGGCTTATAATTTTTGGTGGAATTATTACTAGGAGTACAAATCATGAGAATAACAGGATTAATAGTCACGGAGCGGGGTTAAGTTGAGGCATGTCACTAGGGGTGGTTGGTGGCCACCAGTCTTTAGCTTAAAAGGCTAACGCTATGTCCTCTTTAGCTTCTTAGTGAGGCTTCTAGTATGGATGTTGATCAGTCTTCAAAGTGTTTTAATGGGACTGCTTCAATGGCAATTGGCATAAAGCTGTGGTTGGCACCACAAATTTCTGAGCATTGGCCGTAGTATACTCCGGGGCGGGAAGTAATAAATGTGGCTTGGTTTAGCCGCCCTGGGACTGCGTCTATTTTGATTCCTAGAGAAGGGACTGCTCATGAATGTAAAACGTCTTCAGCTGTGATTAGTACTCGAATTGGTGATTCTGTCGGAATCACTATGCGGTGATCAACCTCTAGGAGACGAAATTGGCCAGGGGTGAGGTCTTGGGTGGGTACTATGTATGAGTCGAATGCCAAATCTTTATAGTCTGTATATTCGTAGCTTCAGTATCATTGGTGGCCGATGGCTTTGATTGTTAGATGTGGATTGTTGATTTCGTCCATGAGGTAAAGAATGCGCAGGGACGGGAGAGCAATTAGGATCAAGATCACTGCTGGTAAGACTGTTCAAATAATCTCGATTTCTTGGGAGTCGTAGGCGTATTTGTTAGTTAATTTAGTAGTTACTACTGTTAAGATAATATATAATACGAAAGTACTAATTAGAAAAATCACTATTAGTGCGTGATCGTGGAAATGTAGAAGTTCTTCTATAACTGGGGATGCTGCATCTTGAAGTCCTAGTTGTGAGGGGTGGGCCATAAATAAGACACGTGGGGTTTTAACCCACGATTTTGCCTTGACAAGGCAGTGTAATTTCGGCTTTACTAGTGTCTTATAAAGAAAGTGGCAGAGTGGTTCTGTGGCTGGCTTGAAACCAGTATACGGGGGTTCGATTCCCTCCTTTCTTGTTATCCTTTTAGTTGGACAAAGGCTGGTTCTTCAAATGTGTGATACGGTGGTGGGCAGCCGTGAAGTCATTCAGCGTTTGTTGATGTTATTTCTACTGATGCGACTTCTCGTTTGGCTACGAAGCCTTCTCATAGGATGAAGAGGAATATGATGACAGCGATAAGTGAGATTAGTGATCCGATCGAGGAGACGGTGTTTCATAGTGTATAGGCGTCAGGGTAGTCGGAGTAGCGTCGTGGTATTCCTGCTAGTCCTAGGAAGTGTTGAGGGAAGAATGTTAAGTTTACCCCTACAAACATAACTCCGAAATGGATTTTGGTTCATGTTTCATGCAGGGTGTACCCGGAGAATAGCGGGAATCAGTGCACAAACCCGCCTATAATTGCAAACACTGCGCCTATGGAGAGGACGTAGTGGAAGTGGGCGACGACATAGTAGGTGTCGTGAAGCATAATATCTAGTGATGAGTTTGCTAGGACGATGCCTGTCAGACCTCCTACTGTGAATAGGAAAATAAAGCCGAGGGCCCATAAAAATGGGGCTTCTCATTTAATAGAGCCTCCGTATAAAGTAGCGAGTCAGCTAAATACTTTTACTCCAGTTGGGATTGCGATGATTATTGTTGCTGACGTGAAATAAGCCCGGGTGTCGACATCCATCCCGACTGTGAATATGTGGTGGGCCCACACAATAAACCCAAGAAGTCCAATGGCCATCATGGCTCAGGCTATTCCTATGTAGCCGAACGGTTCTTTTTTGCCGGAGTAATAGGCAACAATGTGAGAAATTATTCCGAACCCCGGAAGAATTAAAATGTACACTTCTGGGTGGCCAAAGAATCAGAATAGGTGTTGATAGAGGATTGGGTCTCCTCCCCCGGCAGGGTCAAAGAATGTTGTATTTAAGTTTCGGTCTGTGAGTAGTATTGTAATGCCAGCAGCCAGGACTGGGAGGGATAAAAGGAGAAGGACGGCAGTAATCAGTACGGCTCAAATGAACAGTGGGGTCTGGTATTGGGAGGTGGCTGGGGGTTTTATATTGATAATAGTAGTAATAAAGTTAATGGCCCCCAGAATTGATGAGACTCCGGCTAGGTGGAGGGAGAAAATGGTGAGATCAACGGAGGCTCCGGCGTGGGCCAAGTTCCCTGCTAGGGGTGGGTACACAGTCCAACCAGTTCCGGCGCCGGCTTCTACTCCTGCGGAGGCTAGAAGAAGGAGAAAGGACGGTGGGAGTAGTCAGAAGCTTATGTTGTTTATTCGAGGGAACGCCATGTCTGGGGCTCCGATCATTAGAGGGATAAGTCAGTTCCCAAAGCCGCCGATTATCATTGGCATGACCATGAAGAAAATTATTACGAAGGCGTGTGCTGTTACGATGACATTATAAATCTGGTCGTCTCCGAGGAGGGACCCTGGTTGGCTTAGTTCTGCTCGGATGAGTAGGCTTAGTGCGGTGCCAACTATGCCTGCTCAGGCCCCGAACACTAGGTAGAGGGTTCCGATGTCTTTGTGGTTGGTGGAGAAAAATCAACGGGTGATTGTCACGGGTAAGATGGCTGAATGTTTAAGCGGTGGATTGTAGCTCCATAAATAGAGGTTAAAGTCCTTTTCTTATCAAGTCCTGTGGTGTACGCACGTCAGATTGCAAACCTGAAGATGCAGGCTACCTGCCTGCCGGGGCTTCCTCCCGCCTTTCGCCGATACGGCGGGAGGAAGTAGATGAAAGCTCGTTGGATAGAGCGTTTAGCTGTTAACTAAGAGTTTGTAGGATCAAGGCCTTCTCATCTAGGAAGGCTTTAGCTTAATTAAAGTGTCTGAGTTGCATTCAGAGGATGCGGGATAGAGTCTCGCAAGTCTTATCAGGGACTAGGAGATTTTAACTCCTGCTTAAAGCTTTGAAGGCTTTTGGTCTATTTAATCCTAAGTCCCTAGGAGGTTAGTATTACTACAGCTGGGGTGGCTGGTAGTAGAAGTAAAGTTAGGGTTGTGGCGATTGCTAGGGGTATTGTAGGTTGAGTTGATTTGAGCCGTCATGGGGCGATTGTGTTGTTTGTATTTGGTGAGATTGTTAGGGTTATTGCGTAGCATAGTCGGAGGTAGAAGAATAGGCTTAGTAGGGCGCTAAGTGCTATGAGGGTGGCTATGATGGAGAAGTCTTGTTTAGTCAGTTCTTGTAGAATTAATCATTTTGGTATAAAGCCGGTTAGTGGTGGAAGGCCTCCGAGGGATAGTAGTGAGATTATTGTAGCAGTTGTTAGTAGCGGTGTTTTTGGCCATGCAATTGCTATTGTGTTAATTTTTATGGCTTTAATGTTTTTTAGGGCTAGGAATAGGGTTGATGTTATTGTAACATAAATAATGAGGTTGAGGACGGTTAGGGTTGGTATAAATTGGAGAATGGTGATTATTCAGCCTATGTGGGCAATTGAGGAGTAAGCGAGAATTTTGCGTAGTTGAGTTTGGTTAAGTCCGCCTCAGCCTCCGACAAGGGTAGATGCGAGGCCTATGAGTATCAGTATTGTGGTGTTGGTGTTTGGTGCGATTTGGTAAATTAGGGCAAATGGGGCAAGTTTTTGTCAGGTGGTGAGAATTAGCCCGGTTGTTAAGTTTAATCCTTGTAATACTTCGGGGAGTCAGAAGTGTATTGGGGCGAGGCCAATTTTTAGGGCTAAGGCAGCAGTTATTATCGCTATCGGGGCGGGGGTTGAGATTAGTTTAATGTCTCAGTGTCCGAGGGTTCAGGCTTCTATTGTGCTAGCAAATAGTAAGAGGGCGGCAGCTGCTGCTTGTGTTAGGAAGTATTTGGTAGCAGCTTCGGTTGCTCGGGGGTGGTGTTGCTGGGTTATAAGGGGAATAATAGCTATTGTGTTTATTTCTAATCCTATTCAGGCTAACAGTCAATGGGAGCTAGCAAATGTTAGGGTGGTGCCGATTCCTAGGCTAGAGATTATAATGGTTAGTGCGTACGGGCTCATTAGTAAGGGAGGGGGTTTAACTCACATTTTCGGGGTATGGGCCCGAGAGCTTATTTAGCTGACCTTACTAGGAAAAAGTGTGGTGGAAGCACAAAGAGTTTTGATCTCTTTAGGGAGGGTTCGAATCCCTCTTTTCTAAGGAAGTGAGGGGACTTGAACCCCTATTGCACACTCTATCAAAGTGTTCCTTAAGCATTCGGGCACGCTTCCAGTTAGGTTTGTGGTGGGATTCCTGCTAGTGATAGGGGGATTGAGATTTGTCAGAGCACTAGGGCTAGTGTCAGGGGAAGGAAATTTTTTCATGTAAGGTGTATTAATTGGTCATACCGGAAGCGAGGATATGATGCTCGGACCCACAGGAATACGGCAGAGAGTGCTGTGACTTTAATTATAAGGTTTATGGTGGTTATTTCTGGCAGGAGGGGGTTAAGTGTGGCTCCTATAAAGATAATTGTTGACAGGGTGTTCATAAAGAGGATGTTGGCATATTCCGCTACAAAAAATAGGGCTATTGGGCCTGCAGCGTATTCTACATTAAACCCTGAAACTAATTCGGATTCTCCTTCTGTTAGATCAAACGGAGCTCGGTTTGTTTCTGCGAGGGTGGAGGTGTATCATATAGCAGCTAGCGGTCAGCTTGGGGCTAGCAGTCAGATTGGTTCTTGGGCCATGTTGAATGTATATAAATTGAATCCTCCTGCGAGGATAATTATTGATAGGAGAATCAGTCCTAGGGTAATTTCATATGAGATGGTTTGGGCTACGGCTCGTAAGGCCCCGGCTAGGGCATATTTTGAGTTTGATGCTCATCCAGAGCCTAGGATTGAGTATACGGCCAGGCTTGAGAGGGCTATAATAAATAGAATGCCCAAATTTAGGTCTGTTATTGGGTGCGGGAGGGGGGTTGGGGATCATAGTGAGAGAGCGAGGGTTAAAGCTAAGATTGGGGCGCCTAAGAATAGAAATGGTGAGGAAGTGGATGGTCGTACTGGCTCTTTGATAAATAGTTTGAGGCCGTCTGCGAATGGTTGAAGGAGGCCATACGGGCCTACAATGTTTGGTCCTTTGCGTAGTTGCATGTAGCCGAGGACTTTACGCTCTAGGAGGGTTAGAAATGCTACTGCTAGCAGAACTGGTACGATATAAAGAAGGGGATTAATGATTAATATGATTCATGTTTGGTACATTTGTGTAATAGTTGAGAAGAGGATTTGAACCTCTGGGGGAAAGGGCTTAGGTCTTTTGCAATTATCCAGGCTCTGCCATCTCAACCAACCCTTATCTAGGGTGGTGGGTATATCCCCCTTTGTTCTTTGAGTTGTTTTCATTGGGTAGGGGTGGGGCGTGCTTTGGGCATTGGCCTCTCTCCTTCCGGTCCTTTCGTACTAGGAAGCGTAAATTCATAGATAGAAACTGACCTGGATTGCTCCGGTCTGAACTCAGATCACGTAGGACTTTAATCGTTGAACAAACGAACCCTTGGTAAAATTTTCGCCACCAGGATGTCCTGATCCAACATCGAGGTCGTAAACCCTTTCGGCGATACGGGCTCTTGGAAAGGATTGCGCTGTTATCCCTGGGGTAACTTGGTTCGTTGATCGGATCTAGCCCGGATCATAATTGGTCAGAAATTTCTGTTGCTTAGAGGGGTGGCTCGTAGCTCTTAGGGACTGGTGTGTTTGGTCCCCTGATTCCTCTCGGGGGCTTTGTTGTCCCCCGTGGTCGCCCCAACCGAAGATAGCTTAATTATAGCCGTTATGCTTGTGTGGCTGGTTATATTTATTGAAAGGCAGGTCTCTAGGCACGGTTAATATCGCATCTAAAGCTCCACAGGGTCTTCTCGTCTTATGGTTTTATGCTCGCTTTTGCACGAGCAGATCAATTTCACTGACTTGGAAGAGGAGACAGTAGGGCCCTCGTGGTGCCTTTCATACAGGTCTTCATTTAAAAGACAAGTGATTACGCTACCTTAGCACGGTTAAAATACCGCGGCCGTTGAACTTAGTGTCACTGGGCAGGTCGGACCTCTCATTTGTGTTTTGCGAGAGGCCATGTTTTTGGTAAACAGGCGAGGCCCGGGTTTGCTGAATTCCTTCTGATCCGTTTAGTCTTTCCTTGTGGCACTCCTGTGTTGGGTTAACGATGCGGAATGTGATGTTTTCTTGGTTGTAATTTAGTTCACATTACTCTCTTTTATTGAGTTCTTTATTTGTCAGTGATTGGTTCATTCTGACTTACACATATGCCGGGAGAAAGTCGTACTTTCTTGTTACTGATTCTAGCATCGTTTCTCTTATGGGGGCATAAGATGGCTTAGTATGAGTAGCGGGGTTAGATGATTTATCGGTATAATAGGCTTAATCCTGTCTGAGCTTCAACGCTTTCTGTGCAGATGGCTGCTCTTAGGCCCACTGTGGTAGGTTGCCTTGTACAATATGATCTTTACCCATCTGTGAAGGTTGTATCCTTCTTTAAAGGAGCTGTACCTCCTTTAATTAACTCTTGCGTGCAACTTGTATTCTTGTAAGGGCTTATAGCTTTGATTTAAGAGGCAGGCAGGGCTGAACTAATATTCATTTCCTAAGCAACCAGCTATCACTAGACTCGTTAGGTTTGTCACCTCTACTTGGAGATCTTCCCACTCTTTTGCTACAGAGACGGGTTGGCTCTAATATGCTGTCTCGAAGTAGCTCGTTTAGTTTCGGGGGGTCAGACTAAAGGGCGCTTTGCCTGATTTGTTCTGGCTAGATCATGATGCAAAAGGTACAAAGGTTAATTTTTGCTTTTTTGTGCTTTGACGCGTTGTTTCATTTCTCTTTCAGCCTTCCCTTGCGGTACTCTTTCTATTGCTCGTTTGATTCTTTTCTGTCGCACATACTTGGATGGGAGAATGGTTTAGTGTGTGGAGTTTGGCTTTTTTTGGTGAGTTATTACGTTGATTTAGGTTTGTGGTTCGGCTAGCTATACAGCTCAGTGCGACCCGACTTGCACGGGTATGTTCTCAATGTAAGTGAGAGACTTGGACTTCTTAGCTACGCGCTGGTTGTTCCAAGTGCACCTTCCGGTACACTTACCATGTTACGACTTGTCTCCGCTGGGGGTGATTGTGTTTTATTAAGTAGTGGGGGTGTTTATGGGGGCATTCTTTACAGAAATATTTAGCGGAGGGTGACGGGCGGTGTGTGCGCGCCCCAGGGCCGGCTTCAAAAGAACTCTCTGTTTTCTTTTTACTGCTAAATCCTCCTTCGAGTGCTGTTTTCACAGCGTCTGTCCGTATTTTTTGTGAGACAAAAAATGTAGCCCATTTCTTGCCATCCCATATGCTACACCTCGACCTGACGTTTTGGGGTTTGCCCATCTTGCTTGCTACTTTATCCTTCACAGGGTGAGCTTGCGACGGTGGTATATAGACTGAGTATGCTAGGGGTGGTGAGGTTTAACGGGGGTTGTCAGTTACAGAACAGGCTCCTCTAGGTGGGTGTGGGGCACCGCCAAGTCCGTTGGGTTTTAAGCAATGCGCTTGTAGTTCCCTGGCGGATGGCATTTGTGTATTGCCATCAAAGTTTATGACTGGGCATAGTGGGGTATCTAATCCCAGTTTGTTTCCCAGCTGTCGTGGAGTCAAGGTGTTGTGTTTTAAAGCTACCTTCGTGGTTGGGCCTACTGTTCTCGGTAAGCGTATAACGGCCTTGAGAAGTTTTGGCTTTAGTTTGTGGAATCCTCTAATCACGCTTTACGCCGAGGATATCAACTTGGGTCTCTCGTATAACCGCGGTGGCTGGCACGAGTTTTACCGACCCTCTTAACCTTAACTAAATCAAGCTTTCGCTTATACTTAATGTTAATCACTGCTGAATACCCTTGTGGGTGTGGCTGAGCAAGGCGTTTTGGGCTGCTTGTGCGTGCCTGATACCTGCTCCTCTAATCCGGTTGGGTGTTGAGGGCATTCTCACGGGGGTGCGGATACTTGCATGTGTAAATTTGGTTAAAGCCGATATGAAAGCTGGGACCATACCTGTGTGCTTGCGGGGTCTTATTAGGGCCCGTCTTAACATCTTCAGTGTTATGCTTTATGTAAGCTACGCTAGC